TATTGTGATTCAACATTAAAAGAACAGAATCACGCTCTGTAGGATTTGAACCTACGACATCGGGTTTTGGAGACCCACGTTCTACCGAACTGAACTAAGAGCGCTTTATTATGATGGGAGATACGGATGTCAAGAAAAGGATTCTTTTTGTACCCCCAATACATCTTGTATGTATAGTATCATAAAATGGTAGATTGTGTCCAATTTTAATCGATCTCAATTGACCCCTCGTTACTGTCCATAGGAGAAGTGATAAGTAGGGATGACAGGATTTGAACCCGTGACATTTTGTACCCAAAACAAACGCGCTACCAAGCTGCGCTACATCCCTTTCATTTGTTGTACAGTGCCATTGTAGGGAATCCATGTTTTGTTTTCCACATCCTAATTTCCTCTATCTAAATAGAATTTCTTTTGCCATTTCTTCTTTTTGGTTTTTTGGTTTCATTCTCATAAAGAATTATATACATACCTAACGTATAAACGTATAAAGGAATGAATATTTATCAGTAGTGCTCAGGAAGGAGGGTTCATCTTTTTCTGTTTTAGGGACAGGTAGATTTCATCTACCGGATCGTTGTATATATCCATTTTGGTTAGAGATTCCCCGTACAAATGATCTTTAACTACATATGCATCTGATCATATATGTATTACAATATACAATAAAGTCAATAAAGTTAAAGAAAAAGAAGGAGGATTTTCAATGCGAGATATAAAAACATATCTCTCCACGGCACCTGTGCTAACTACTCTATGGTTCGGGTCTTTGGCGGGTCTATTGATAGAGATCAATCGTTTATTCCCAGATGCGTTGACATTCCCCTTTTTTTCATTCTAGTTATTGACATGGGAAGGGATCAAGAAGATTAGAGATACAATAAATTCTCTGCGACTAACCCCCCCCTTTTTTCAGTTCTTTAGGATAGGAAAGAAAGAGTAAAGAATAAAAGTGGATTGAATCTCATTGAAACTCGGGTTCGGGTTAATATAGGGAGAACAGAAAAGGAAATGTGGGTCGAGGGCAGGCTGTTCAAGATCATACAAGATACTAAATAAAATACTGGGATTGGGAATAATTGATAGTTAGAAATATTTGTATTACTTAATAATTTGATTACTCTATTGATTGCAACGAAATCTTTCATAATTGAATTGGATTTCGAGTTAGCAACTTCTCGTCTATTTATTTTTCATTCCTTTCTTCTTCGCTTCGGTTCGAATCGAAAATAGAAGAATTGAGTGAATTCAAAATCCAAAGGAGGTTCATGGCTAAGGGTAAAGATGTCAGAGTAGTAGTTATTTTGGAATGTACCAGTTGTGTCCGAAATGGTTTGAATAAAGAATCGCGGGGCATTTCCAGATATATTACTCAAAAGAATCGACACAATACACCTAGTCAATTGGACTTGAAAAAATTCTGCCCTTATTGTTACAAACATACGATTCATGGGGAGATAAAGAAATAAATCGAACGGAACGCGTGTGCCACTCTTCCAAGGAAGAGGAATAAATTACATATACATATATAATATATACAAATCCAGTCCTATTTTGGTCGGATCCGAAATGAATGAAGAAATAGGATTTTAGAAATCAGAAATAAACCATGGATAAATCCAAGCGGCCCTTTCATAAATCCAAGCGATCTTTTCATAGGCGTTTGCCCCCAATTGGATCGGGGGATCGAATTGATTATAGAAACATGAGTTTAATTAATCAATTTATTAGTGAACAAGGAAAAATATTATCTAGACGAGTGAATAGATTAACCTTGAAACAACAACGATTAATTACTATTGCTATAAAACAAGCTCGTATTTTATCTTCGTTACCTTTTCTTAATAATGAGAAACAATTTGAGAGAACCGGGTCGATCCCTAGAACTACTGGTCCTAGAACCAGAAATAAATAAGCCTATTCCTCAATCGAATCAAAACTCTAATTCGAACTCAGATTGAAGTTTTGTTCGAAAAAGCCGAGAGATTGTCGCGCCGTAATGTAATAATAAAAAAAAGAATGGGGGAAGAATAAATCTTTTTTTTTTTTATTGAAACGTGTTCGTTCATTCCTACTACTTATCTTATCATACGAATTTCTACTATACCCTCCCGGAGTTCATTCTCCGGGGAACTCCGTTTAAAGTATTCCAGTGAATTCCTTCCAATCTCCTTATTTGATGATCGCATTGGAAATCGTGTCAAGACAATTCCTATTTGATATGGCTATTTGTGCAGGTATTTTACGATTAAGAAGCAACTGCCTCTTGTACAGATCAAGTATTAATCGACTATAACTATGGGATCCCCTATTCTCACGAGTTACTGCATTTATCCGAGTGATCCACAAACGACGAAAACTTCTCTTTCGCCTGCCTCTATCCCGATGAGTGGAAACCAAAGCTCTCATTTTCTGTTGAGTAGTAGTTCGAGTAAGTCTTGAATGAGCCCCTCGAAAGGTTGCTGCAAATAAACGAATTTTTGTTCTACGTCTCCGAGCTATATATCTTCGTCTAACTCTGGTCATTGAATCAAAAGAAACTTGGATGAATAACTAATTGATTTCTTTTCTTTCAGTCATTCTTTTCCCCTCTCCTGGTTTATTAATAACAAAACGGATTCTTCCGATGTATAAAATTAAAATACAAATTCCAATGGCTTTTGCTACTATAACCTTCCCAACCACGATTTTTTTATTTCTTCCAGGCATTTCACCTCAAAAAAAAAAAAAGAAATTGTACCGATATTAGGTATAAAATAAATCGTAAATGGACAAATAGTGGCTTCCATCGTTTCTATGGTTACTTCTTAAACGGCGAGGTCCTCTCTATACACCGGAGCCCCTTTCCTCATTTAATCAATGTTATTGGTAACTTGTACAGTTCACGCTCTTTGGCTCTACCGATGAATTATCGAGTAATAGGTCTTTTTTCAATGGGATCTATCCATACAGTGACGGCATTTAATTATGAAGGTTGAATAGGTAGCTGACCCTGTTAGTCCGTTCTTGCAAGAGTAGGAGCATAATCTTTCTGCTTCTTAAATATCATTCCCCCGCTTAATGGATAACCATTTGCTACCAATGGGAATTGCTTTTCATCTCAAATCGAGGTGATTGGATTTGCACCAATGGAAACCATAAATTCCATGCAAATAGAGGTATACGAGAGATCTTTATTTTTCGATAGTGAATGGAGTTCTTCCATTCTATTCATTGGTACGAGTCATTGATACTGTAAAAATCGTCTCATTTGTTCTAGCTCATGATCTGAACGAGTCGCACATACACCCTAGTACATGTTCCTCGACGCTGAGGACATCCTCGAAGAGCGGGGGATTTCGTGACATTTCTGATTGGCTGTCTTGTGTTTCTAATAAGTTGTTTAATAGTTGGCATGCTGAATCATATACAGAATGGGCTGGTTTAGATCGATCCTAACCGGATGATTATGAATTACTTCCATTTCATATTTTACCCAGGTAAGAAGATAAAAGATCAAATAAGGGTTCATTCAAATTATGATTCGAAATGGAATCAAAGATTTATGCGAAATCCCCGGTATTTTCGATCGCTACAAGATCAACAATGCCATAATCTTGGGCTTCTGTTGCTGACATAAAAACATCCCTTTCCATGTCTTCGGATACAACCCATAAAGGATTGCCCGTTCTTTGTACATAAACCCTTGTGAGGGTTTCGCGGAGTTTCAGTAGTTCTTCCGCTTCCAGGATAAATTCTCCTGTGGGTGCCTCATAAAAAGAACTAGCAGGTTGATGGATCATAACCCTGATGATATAACATAATGAACGATTCCTCTATCTCGCATGATTGGGCGAAGGGAAGGGATAAAGAATAACAAGCAGGGAGAAAAAGATAGAATTGAACAACCGTACAGGCATCTTTTGTGCATACGGCTCTGTAATGGAATTTTTTTTTCTCTTTTTTCATCGAAGAAAGAGACAAGTCGAATCTATCAGACCCAGATCGTTGAATGATCCATTTACCATCCTTCCTTTCGGAGTAATCAAAAAATACTATGATGGTTCCGTTGCTTTATATATTTATCTCGTCTGTGATTCAGCAATCCCAAAGTTTCTTTCTGATCCGATCAAATAAAAATAAGTAAAAAATGATCTTTTTTTTTTTGATTTTCACACTCTTTCATAACATAAATATTGGAAAGAGACTTCTGATGTGGAAGCAAAAAGGTTTGTGACGCTGAAATGGACCCCGATACATAAGATCAAGTCGGAAATAACCTTTCTTTCATACTACTATCTCGATACATAATCTCATATTATGAAAAAATAATAATAGTTTGCTCATATCGAACTTGAAATGCCATGCTATTATTACTTAATATTATTATTATTTTATTCATATTCCATATGACGAAGGCATAGTCTTTTTTTCTCTCAAATAAAAAAACTCATTGGCGCCAAGCGTGAGGGAATGCTAGACGTTTGGTAATTTCTCCTCCAACCAGGATGAAAGATCCCATTGAAGCGGCTAATCCCATGCATATTGTATGCACATCTGGTGGCACAAATTGCATAGTATCATAAATAGCTATTCCTGGGATTACCCATCCGCCGGGAGAATTTATAAACAAATACAGATCCCTGGTATCATCCTCTATACTGAGATATACCATGAGACCAACAAGTTGATTCGAGATCTCGCTATCAACTTCTTGGCCTAAAAAAAGTAATCTTTCTCGATGAAGTCGGTTGATTAGGACAAAATTCTATTCCTTAGGAACCGTACACGCACCTTTGGGTGCATACGGTTCAAAAAATCAAAATTGAGAAAATCAAAAAAAAAAAAAAAAGAAATTGTCGATTCCAGCCCTATTTCTTTTTTCGTAGCGGGCTTTTTCTTCCATTTTTTAAGAAACATGAGTTTTGACTTGCTTCCCTATAAAATCAAAAAAGAATTCACTGAACTTATCGAGCTAACCCCTCATTGATGTATTGTTTCATCGAGATCTAAATCACGATGTAATTTTCTTGTTCCCGAATGGGCCTCTTCCACTCTTTTAGGTTTATGCTCTACTCCGGGTAAAGATCCGCCCGAATTCGATTTGCACATATAGGACAAATGATCCCAGTACCACTTCTTTTTGCTATGACTTCTTTTTTTTTTTTTCAATTTGTTTCATTTTCATGCCTTCCACAAAATATTCGATGTATTCATCATCATCATATTATTCCATTAATTGGCAATTTGAGATCACTCATATGGTATAAAGGAATCATTTCTGATAGGGTGGTAATCATACATGGATTACCTTGGTATTTTCTGAACGGAGCCTGTATACTTCATTTTATTGGTCCAAGCCAACCATAAATTCTTTTAATTGAGAATATTGATCCTCCAACCAAATAAATTGATCTAATTGCACTTCACGCTTCGAATTATTGATGGTTCAATCAATCTTTCTTGGGCGAAACAGAGGATATCTCGATCGGGGGAGAGAACGGGGAAATCCCATATGACCCAATATGTCTGACAAGTCACACTATACGTCAACCCAAACTGCATCTTCCTCTCCAGGACTCCGAAAAGGTACTTTTGGAACACCAATGGGCATTAAATGAAAGAAAATTTAAGTATTCTATTTCACTTTGATGTGGAAACGTAACAAACAATGGTTTATTGTCTTCATAATATTGTCGTTTATCGTATTTTATCGATAGATTGGAAGATTCATAGAGGAAGACGGAATAAAGGAAAATTCTTACGAACGGATCGTTCGAATGAGAAACAAGTATCTATACATTCGCTCACAAAAAATAGGATTAATCCCCCCATTGCGTATTGGTACTTATTGGGTATAGAATAGATCTGCTTCTCTTTGTTCCCACGAACAGAATTGTTCAATTATTACTAACGGAACAGAATAAATATTAACCCTTGTTTCGAGATAATCCAATGAAAGGGTGAGGTCCATAGCATAGTTATTTCCAATGTGATAAAGTTACATAGTATCTATTTTTTCTTTGAGAAAGGGGTATTTCCATGGGTTTGCCTTGGTATCGTGTTCATACCGTCGTATTGAATGATCCCGGTCGGCTGCTTTCTGTCCATATAATGCATACAGCTCTAGTTTCCGGTTGGGCCGGTTCGATGGCTCTATACGAATTAGCAGTTTTTGATCCTTCTGACCCCGTTCTTGATCCAATGTGGAGACAGGGTATGTTCGTTATACCCTTCATGACTCGTTTAGGAATAAACAATTCATGGGGCGGTTGGAGTATTACAGGAGGAACTATAACGAATCCGGGTATTTGGAGTTACGAAGGTGTGGCCGGGGCACATATTGTGTTTTCTGGCTTGTGCTTCTTAGCAGCTATCTGGCATTGGGTGTATTGGGACCTAGAAATATTCTGTGATGAACGTACGGGAAAACCCTCTTTGGATTTGCCCAAGATTTTTGGAATTCATTTATTTCTCTCAGGGGTGGCTTGCTTTGGGTTTGGCGCATTTCATGTAACAGGCTTGTATGGTCCTGGAATATGGGTATCCGATCCTTATGGCCTAACCGGAAAAGTACAATCTGTAAATCCAGCGTGGGGTGCGGAAGGTTTTGATCCCTTTGTTCCGGGAGGAATAGCCTCTCATCATATTGCAGCAGGTACATTGGGTATATTAGCAGGTCTATTCCATCTTAGTGTCCGCCCACCCCAACGTCTATACAAAGGATTACGTATGGGCAATATTGAAACTGTCCTTTCCAGTAGTATCGCTGCTGTCTTTTTTGCAGCTTTCGTTGTTGCTGGAACTATGTGGTATGGTTCAGCAACTACCCCGATCGAATTATTTGGTCCCACTCGTTATCAGTGGGATCAGGGATACTTCCAGCAAGAAATATATCGAAGAGTTGGCGCCAGTCTAGCCGAAAATCTGAGTTTATCGGAAGCTTGGTCTAAAATTCCCGAAAAATTAGCTTTTTATGATTACATCGGTAATAATCCGGCGAAAGGTGGATTATTCCGGGCAGGCTCAATGGACAACGGGGATGGGATAGCTGTTGGATGGTTAGGACACCCTATCTTTAGAGATAAAGAAGGGCATGAACTTTTTGTACGCCGTATGCCTACTTTTTTTGAAACATTTCCAGTAGTTTTGGTGGACGGAGACGGAATTGTGAGAGCCGATGTTCCTTTTAGAAGGGCAGAATCGAAGTATAGTGTCGAACAAGTGGGTGTAACTGTTGAGTTCTATGGTGGCGAACTCAATGGAGTCAGCTATAGCGATCCTGCTACTGTGAAAAAATATGCTAGACGTGCCCAATTGGGTGAAATTTTTGAATTAGATCGTGCTACTTTGAAATCCGATGGTGTTTTTCGGAGCAGTCCAAGGGGTTGGTTCACTTTTGGACATGCTACGTTTGCTTTGCTCTTCTTTTTCGGACACATTTGGCATGGCGCTCGAACCTTGTTCAGAGATGTTTTTGCTGGGATTGACCCAGATTTGGATGCTCAAGTGGAATTTGGAGCATTCCAAAAACTTGGAGATCCAACTACAAGGAGACAGGTAGTCTGATACAACATTGCTCCGGTATCTTTCGCCTCTATATTTGATTTTTTTGATTTGACATAAGGTACCGTAGAAATATTGATTTGAATCATCGCCTTTCTTTGCTCTTGTCCTTTCTTTATCTGGGAAATAATCCTAAATGAACAGGTGTGGAAGCTATAATTGTAAACAACGATCGAATCTATGGAAGCATTGGTTTATACATTCCTCTTAGTCTCGACTTTAGGGATAATCTTTTTCGCTATATTTTTTCGAGAACCGCCTAAGGTCCCGACTAAAAAGATGAAATGATTTTTCATTATCTTAATTGAAGTAATGAGTCCCCCATATGGGGGACTCATTACTTCAATTAGTCTCCGTGTTCCTCGAATGGATCTCTTAGTTGTTGAGAGGGTTGCCCAAAAGCGGTATATAAGGCGTACCCTGTAAAGCTTACAAGTGAACCAGATATGGAGATGGCGACTAAGGTTGCTGTTTCCATTATTAGAGAATTTCAAGACCACGATGGATCTATGCTACGATAAAATCGTTTATTTACAACGGAATAGTATACAAAGTCAACAGATCTCAACCAATGCAATAGTATTTATGGCTACACAAACCGTTGAGGGTAGTGCTAGATCTGGGCCAAGACGAACTATTACAGGGGATTTATTGAAACCATTGAATTCAGAATATGGTAAAGTGGCTCCTGGGTGGGGAACCACCCCATTTATGGGTGTCGCAATGGCTCTATTTGCGATATTCCTATCTATTATTTTAGAGATTTATAATTCTTCCGTTTTACTGGATGGAATTTCAATGAATTAGGCTCATAAGAACCAGAAGCCCTAGCTTTTCAATCAAAAATGAATCACTTAGGACTCAGATTTATAGTCCATTCTGGTAGTTTGACCGTGGAATTCCGTTGTTTCGGTATTTCCGGAATATGAGTGTGCGACTTGTTATAATTGATCCTATTGATAGTACAGAGAATGGGTCTGTCATCTCGACAGAGATGGTTCTGCCTCGTCGGATATTCATCCTAGTATCTGGAGCACGGAATATATGGAATAGATCAAGAAATATTTGAACTATGATTCATACCTACTATTCAGACCTCGTGACTGGACTTCAAAAAATTTTCAAACAAAGAGGTATTTGATAAATTGAACGATTTTTCTTCCTTTAGAATCATGCTTATTTTGACCGAAGGACAAATCTTTCTCTGGATTTTTAGTCATTACATCTATGAATAAGTGATGATCAAATAGTTCTTACTCATAGAACCCTTGGTCTTAGTTTTTGGGTTTTATTGAATCATCGTGGTTCTAGTATGAATCTGAGGTTTCAATCGATTCATAGGGTCTCAACAAGAGAATTCCTATCAAAAAAAAATATAGTAAACAATAGTCAATCTGCATTACGCACAAACAAAAACAACAAATCAAATAACAAATAAATAGGGGAATAGAAGATTCAAGAGGCCTGTAACGATCAACATAAAGACAGATGAGCTAACTTGATATTTTGGCAGTCTCATCACAACAAAGAAGAGAGTTCGGATTTTGGTTCCTTCGTATCTTCAGAGACGATTGAATCAAGTGGATAAATAAGAAATTTCAAATTTTCTATTACATATCCATTGTAATCAGTATTTGGGTGTTTCTGCTTGAGCCGTACGAGATGAAATTCTCATATACGGTTCTCAGAGGGGGAGTCCCCTTGGTTTACCTATCTCAATAAAGTATATGATTGGTTCGAGGAGCGTCTCGAGATTCAGGCGATTGCAGATGATATAACTAGTAAATATGTTCCTCCTCATGTCAATATATTTTATTGTCTAGGAGGGATCACACTTACTTGTTTTTTAGTACAAGTAGCTACGGGTTTTGCTATGACTTTTTACTATCGTCCGACCGTTACGGAGGCTTTTGCCTCTGTTCAATACATAATGACTGAAGTCAACTTTGGTTGGTTAATCCGATCAGTTCATCGATGGTCAGCAAGTATGATGGTCCTAATGATGATCCTACACGTATTTCGTGTGTATCTCACGGGCGGATTTAAAAAACCTCGCGAATTGACTTGGGTTACGGGTGTGGTTCTGGCTGTATTGACTGCATCGTTTGGTGTAACTGGTTATTCCTTACCCCGGGACCAAATCGGTTATTGGGCAGTAAAAATCGTGACAGGCGTACCTGAAGCTATTCCCGTAATAGGATCACCTTTAGTAGAGTTATTGCGTGGAAGTGCTAGTGTGGGTCAATCTACTTTGACCCGTTTTTATAGTTTACACACTTTTGTATTACCTCTTCTTACTGCCGTATTTATGTTAATGCATTTTCCAATGATACGTAAGCAAGGTATTTCAGGTCCTTTATAGAGAAGACAGATCATAGATATTTGTAATCGATCATATATAATTTCGGGGAGGAACAATAGTGTTTTATTGCTACAAATATGGATTATTGAAAAG